AGACCTCTTCTGGTTTGAAAAACCTCTTGTGAATCTTCTTTTCGACTATAAACGATGTAATCGTCCATTGAGATATATAAAAAAAAATTTCTTTCAAAATGCTGTAAGAAATGAAATGTCACAATATTTTTTTCACGTATGTCCAGTTGATGGAAAACAAATAATATCTTTTACATATCCACCCAGTTTATCGATTTTTTTGGAAATGATGCAAAGAAAGATGTCTTTGTGTACGACCGAAAAACTATCCCCCGAAGATCTGTATAATCATTGGGTTTATACCAATGAACAAAAAAGGTACAGCTTGAGCAATGAATTCATAAACCGAATAGAAGTTCTAAACAAGGGATCTCTTACTATGGATGTGCTTGAAAAAAGGACCAGATTGTATAATGATAAAAATAACCAAGAAGATAAGAATAAACAAAGAATAGATATAGATCAAAAAGAATGCTTGCCTAGAATGTATGATCCTTTTTTAAACGGACCATGTCGTGGAACAATCAAAAAAGTGTATTCACGTTCAATGGTGGATGACTCAATCACTTCGACAGAAGATTCTATAGGAATGGTTTGGATAAATAAGATTCATGATAGGCTTCCTACTGATTACCAAAAACTTGAACATAAAATGGATACATTTAATGGAAAATCATTATCGACAGACATTGGTCCTTTCTTGACCTCTGAATTAGCTAGGAAATCAACAACTGGTTTTAGTCTGAATTTTAAAAAGCTTGTTTTAATATCCGAACAAAGAAGATTTGATTCAGAAAATAAAACAAAATGTTTGAAATTTCTATTCGATGTAATTACAACTGATCCAAATAATCAAACAATTCAAAATAAATCTATTGGAATAGACGAAATCGGTAAAAAGATTCCTCGACGATCATACAAATTGATCAATTCTTTTGAAGAGCGGGAGGAGGAAAATGAGGAAGAATCAACAGAAAATCATGGGATTCGTTCAAGAAAAGCCAAACGGGTGGTAATTTATACTGATAAGGCGGATCCGGATCAGAATACCAATACTGAGACTAGTACCAGTACTAATAGTGATCAAGCAGAAGAGTTGGCTTTGGTACGTTACTCGCAACAATCAGATTTTCGTCGGGATATAGTAAAAGGATCCATGCGCGCTCAAAGACGTAAAATAGTTACTTGGGAAATGTTTCAAGCGAATGTGCATTCCCTGCTTTTTTTGGACAGAATAGACAAAACTTTTTTTTTTTCTTTTGATATCTCCCGAACAATGAATCTAATTTTTAGAAACTGGATAGATACAGGACCGAAATTCAAAACTTCGGATTCTGAGGAGGAAGAGGCAAAAGAAAAGGGAAAAAAAATTGCAGATAAAAAAAACGAGAATGAAAGGATAGCAATAGCAGAAACTTGGGATACTATTATATTTGCTCAAGCAATAAGAGGTACTATGTTAGTAACCCAATCGATTCTTAGAAAATACATCATATTGCCTTCATTGATAATAGCTAAAAACCTCGGCCGTATGTTCTTATTTCAATTCCCCGAGTGGTACGAGGATTTGAAGGAGTGGAATAGAGAAATGCATGTTAAATGCACCTATAATGGTGTTCAATTATCAGAAACAGAATTTCCGAAAAACTGGTTAACAGATGGTATTCAGATAAAAATCCTATTTCCTTTCCGTCTGAAACCCTGGCGCAAATCCAAACTACGATCCCATCGTAGAGATCCAATCCAAAAGAAGGGGAAAACAGAAAATTTTTGTTTTTTAACAATCTGGGGAAGGGAAACCGAACTACCTTTTGGTTCTGCCCGACAACAACCTTCCTTTTTTGAACCTATTTATAATGAATTCGAAAAAAAAAAGAGAAAAGTGAAAAAAAAATGTTTTCTAGTTCTAAGAGTTTTCAAAGAAAAAACAAAACAGTTTTTAAAGGTCTCAAAAGAAAAAACAAGATGGATTATCAAAACGGTTCTATTTTTAAAAAGAATAATAAAAGAGTTTGCAAACGTAAATCCAATTTTCTTATTTGTATTGAAGAAAGTATATGAACCGAATGAAAATGGAAAAGATTCCATAATCATAAGCAGTAATAAAATTGTTCCTGAATCGACCACTCGAATTAGATTCATGGATTGGGCAAATTATTCACTGACAGAAAAAAAAAGGAAAGATCTGTCCGATAGAACAACCCTAATCAGAAATCAAATAGAAAGGGGTGCAAAAGACAAAAGAAAAATATTTCTAACTCCGGATATAAATATTAGTCCTAACGATACAAGTTGTGGTGATAAAAGATCGGAATCGCAGAAACATATTTGGCAGATATCAAAAAGAAGAAGTAAGAGATTCATATTCATACGCAAATGGCACTATTTTTTGACATTTTTCAACGAAAGAATATACATACATATCTTTCTATGTACTGTTAATGTTTCTAGAGTCAATGTACAACTTTTCCTTGAATCAACAAAAAAGATTATCGATAAATACATTCACAATGATGAAAAAAATAAAGAAGGGATTGATGAAACAAATCAAAAAAAAATTCACTTTATTTCGACTATAAAAAAGTCTCTTTCTAATATTAGTAATAATAAATCAAAGATTTCTGGTGACCTATATTCCTTTTCACAAGCATCTGTATTTTACAAATTATCACAAATCCAAGCTATTAATAAGAAGTATCATTTGAGATCTCTACTTCAATATCGCGAAGCATATCTTATTCTTAAGGATAGAATCAGGAATTTTTTTGGAACACGAAGAATATTAGATTCCAAATCAAGGCATAAAAAACTTCCGAATTCTGGAATGAATGAATGGAAAAACTGGTTAAGGGGTCATTATCAATACAATTTATCTCAGGCTAGGTGGTCTAAATTAGTACCGCAAAAATGGCGAATTAGGGTCAATCGGCGTCGTACGATTCAAAATAAAGACTCAAAAAAGAATTCATATGAAAAAGCCCAATTCATTCATTACGAGAAAAAAAATGATTATGAAGTGAATTCATTGACGAGCAAAAAAGCAAAATTAAAAAAAAACTACAGATATGATCTTTTTTCATATAAATATATTAATTATGGGGATAGGAAAGACTCATATATTTATCCATACTCATTACAAGTAAACGAGGACCGAGAGATTCCATATAATTACAACACACCTAAAATTGAACCATTTTATGTACTGGGGGATATATCTATTAGTGATTATCTAGGAGAAGAGTATATTGTTGGTACGGGTAAAAGTACGGATAGAAAATTTTTGGAGTGGAAAATTTTCGATTTATTTCTTAGAAAGAATATCGATATTGAGTCCTGGACCGATACGGATACCGGGACCAACATTAATAAAATGACTAAGACCGAGACTGATTATTATCAAATGATTGATAAGAAAGATCTTTTCTATCTCACGATTCATCAAGAAATCAACCCACCCAATCAAAAAAAAAACTTTTTTTTGATGGGAATGAATAAAGAAATGCTATATCGTCCCATATTAAATACGAAATCTTGGTTCTTCTCAGAATTTGTGCCACTTTATGATGCATATAAGATCAAACCGTGGATTATACCAATCAAATTACTTCTTTTCATTTTTAATGGAAATGAAAACATTAGTGAAAACAAAAACATTAATGGAAATCAAAAAAAGGATCTTCGTATATTATCTAATCAAAAAGAATATCTTGAATTAAAGAATCGAAATCAAGAAGAAAAAGAACAGCTCGGCCACGGAAATATTGGCTCAGACGCACGAAAACAACAAAAAGATTTTGAAAAGGATTACACGGAATCAGACATTCAAAAACGTGAAAAGAAAGGACAACCCGAGAGTAACAAGAAAGCAAAACTAGAGTTATTCCTGAAAAAATATTTGCTTTTTCAATTGAGATGGGATGATCCTTTGAATCACAGAATTTTCAATAATGTTAAGGTATATTGTTTCCTGCTTAGACTAATAAATGCAAAGGAAATTGCTATATCCTCTATTCAAGGAGGAGAAATGCACCTGGATGTAATGTTAATTCAGACGAATCTAACTCTTCCAGAATTGATAAAAAGGGGAATATTGATTCTCGAACCAGTACGTCTGTCTATAAAATGGGATAGACAATTTATTATGTATCAAACCATAGGTATCTCATCGGTCCATAATAATAAATGCCAAACTAATGGAAGATATCGAGAAAAAAGGTATGTTGATGAGAATTATTTCAATGGATCCATTGTACAACATAAAAAGATGCTTGTGAATAGAGACGAAAATCATTATGATTTGCTTGTTCCTGAAAATATTCTATCCCCTAGGCGTCGTAGAGAATTGAGAATTCTAATTTGTTTCAATTCCGGAAATAGGAATGTTATGGATAGAAATCCGGTATTTTTCAATGACAACAATGTAAGGAACTGGGGGCAATTTTTGGATGAGGACAAGCATATTGATACAGATATAAATAAATTCATTCAATTCAAATTGTTTCTTTGGCCCAATTATCGATTAGAGGATTTAGCTTGTATGAATCGCTACTGGTTTGATACTAATAATGGCAGCCGTTTCAGTATGTCAAGGATACATATGTATCCACGATTCGGAATTAGTTGATGGTTGGTCCATTTCCTATATATCAGGTGTCGGGTCTGGTATATGAATGTACACACACGCTGTGTTACATTCTAATACATGATACCGATTCAATAACGTCTCAATTGGGTTGAATCTAGAAATGATTCGGCAGAATCTTCTTAGGTCAAAAAAATTATCTTTTGTGGGTACAGAAATTGCCCTTCTATCGAATCAAATTACAAATTGTACTTACAATTCATTTGAATTTCATTTTGATTTGATTTGATAGAATAAGGTAATATATGAATAAATCCAGATTATTGGGTGTATCAGATCAAAATAACTGGCATTATTATTATTCCTGATTGGTAAAATCCATATCTGTGAAAAAAAAAAGAGAGAGAAATTAAATTTTTATGGTTATGGTCAAAAATTCATTCATCTCAGTTATTCCGAAAGAAGAAAAAAACAAAGGGTCTGTTGAATTTCAAGTAATCAGTTTCACCAATAAAATACAGAGACTTACTTCACATTTTGAATTGCACAGAAAAGATTATTTATCTCAGATAGGTTTGCGGAAAATTCTGGGAAAACGTCAACGACTGCTGGCTTATTTGTCAAAGAAAAATAGAGTGCGTTATAAAAAATTAATCGATCAATTAGATATTCGGGAACCAAAAACTCGTTAATTTGAAGATTATTTGAATTCTTTGGTTTATTAGATCTTGATTTTTGATGAACCTCATTTATTTCGTTTTCGGCAATTCATAGAATAATGGATCGGAGAAGAAAACATATGAATGTACCGGCTACAAGAAAAGACCTCATGATAGTTAATATGGGTCCTCACCACCCATCAATGCATGGTGTTCTTCGACTTATCGTTACTCTAGATGGTGAAGATGTTATTGACTGCGAACCCGTATTGGGTTATTTACACAGAGGGATGGAAAAAATTGCGGAAAACCGAACAATTATACAATACCTTCCTTATGTAACACGTTGGGATTATTTAGCTACTATGTTCACAGAGGCAATAACGGTAAATGCACCAGAACAATTAGGAAATATTCAAGTACCCCAAAGAGCCAGCTATATCAGAGTAATTATGCTGGAGCTGAGTCGTATAGCTTCTCATTTATTATGGCTTGGACCTTTTATGGCAGATATCGGTTCACAGACTCCCTTCTTCTATATTTTCAGAGAAAGGGAATTGCTATATGACCTATTCGAAGCTGCCACAGGTATGCGAATGATGCATAATTATTTCCGTATCGGGGGAGTCGCTGCTGATCTACCTCATGGCTGGATAGATAAATGTTTGGATTTCTGTGATTATTCTTTAACAGGAGTTGTTGAATATCAAAAGCTTATTACGCAAAATCCCATTTTTTTGGAACGAGTTGAAGGGGTGGGCATTATTGGTGGGGAGGAAGCAATAAATTGGGGTTTATCGGGACCAATGCTACGAGCTTCCGGAATCCAACGGGATCTTCGTAAAGTTGATCATTATGAGTGTTACGATGAATTCGATTGGGAAGTCCAGTGGCAAAAAGAAGGAGACTCATTAGCTCGTTATTTAGTACGAATCAATGAAATGACGGAATCCATAAAAATGATTCAACAGGCTCTAGAAGGAATTCCGGGGGGGCCCTATGAGAACTTAGAAGTTCGACGCTTTGATAGAGCAAGTGATTCCGAATGGAATGGTTTTGAATATCGATTCGTTAGTAAAAAGCCTTCTCCCACTTTTGAATTGTCGAAACAAGAACTTTATGTGAGAGTAGAAGCCCCAAAGGGAGAATTGGGAATTTTTCTGATAGGGGATAATAGCGTTTTTCCCTGGAGATGGAAAATTCGTCCACCTGGTTTCATCAATTTGCAAATTCTTCCTCAGCTAGTTAAAAGAATGAAATTGGCTGATATCATGACGATACTAGGTAGTATAGATATCATTATGGGAGAAGTTGATCGTTGAAATGATAATTGATACGACAGAAGTACAAGCTATCAATTCTTTTTCCAGATCGGAATCCTTAAAAGAGGTCTATGACCTCTTATGGCTGCTTGTCCCTATTTTTACTCCTGTATCGGGAATCACAATAGGCGTACTCGTGATTGTGTGGTTAGAAAGAGAAATATCTGCAGGGATACAACAACGTATCGGGCCTGAATATGCCGGCCCCTTGGGAATTCTTCAAGCTCTAGCAGATGGGACCAAACTACTTTTGAAAGAGGATCTTCTCCCATCTAGAGGAGATGTTCGTTTATTCAGTATGGGGCCATCTATAGCGGTCATATCAATTCTACTAAGCTATTTAGTAATTCCTTTTGGCTATCGCCTTGTTCTAGCCGATCTCAGTATAGGCGTTTTTTTATGGATCGCTATTTCCAGTATTGCTCCTATTGGACTTCTTATGTCAGGATATGGATCGAATAATAAATATTCCTTTTCAGGTGGTCTACGAGCTGCTGCTCAATCTATTAGTTATGAAATACCATTAACTCCGTGTGTGTTATCAATATCTCTACGTGTGATTCGTTGGAACATGAACCTTTCCCCCTTTCCTGGAAATAAAGGAAAGGGGTTGGATGTGTTGAATAGATACCTTTCTCTTTTTATTCATCATTCGGGTCGATGAGTTAAACCGGATAGTTATATGAGTGAAACAAAACAGCTTATGAATTTGCAGTAAGAAGATTGATTCTCATTCCCTATGTACGAGAGTAAAGTGGAAGTAAACATAAGCGGTCGAAACTGTTTACCCCAAGATTGGTTGATTAGTCATCATGACTTGAAGCGGGTGCAAAAGATCAACTGTATGGAGTTTCTACTATTGTATTGTATGTTGTTGTATGTTGTATGTATTACCATATCGGGGATCAATCAAAAATGAGTGGACGGTTAGGAACACGAAGGTACACAAAGGATTAGTGATGAAGATAATGTAAGATATCCAAAGGGATATTTCTGCATAACATAAAAGGAATCATAATGAGGGCTTTAAGTTCGTAGAAATGATCAAGCAGTACTTCCTCACGATTCCGATCCAGAGTATGCTTCTATCCACTGATTAAATAAATGACTGTCGAGAACGAAGTAATCCTTTGATTTGATTTTTTAGAAAACCCCCTTCTGAGTGAGAAAGAAGAACAGGAACGAAAGAAATGGAATGCAATAGGAAAACTGAATAATAAGAGATCTTTGTTTATTCTTTCTTTCCTCAATCCTATCCATATTCATACGGATAGAATTCTTATAATGATTTATCAACTATAACTCATGAATTAGTGTCTAATTATTTTTCGTACGAAAAGTGTGGGTCGAAATATCTATTGAAACAACGAGTATTTTATTGAAGGATTAAGTTATTACTGAACTAAAAGAATTCTAAGTCTAATTAGAAAATAAAGGATGAGATCAATTCGGAAGCGCTTTTTTTTATTATGGCGGACGGAATTCCATTGGTCTAATTCGGGACTCTTTGATACATCGTTACTCTAATCTACACTACAAACATGCCGAGGTAATAATGAACCAGTCCTTAGATTTATTTGTGGCCATCGAGGAGCCGTATGAAGCTGAGGTCTCATGTGCGGTTCTGGAATAGCGATGGGAATAGTGATGTTATCATCGACTATGATTATCTAACAGTTCAAGTACAGTTGATATAGTTGAGGCACAGTCAAAGTATGGGTTTTGGGGGTGGAATCTGTGGCGTCAACCTATAGGGTTTATAGTTTTTCTAATTTCTTCCCTAGCGGAATGTGAAAGATTACCTTTTGATTTACCAGAAGCAGAGGAGGAATTAGTAGCAGGTTATCAAACCGAATATTCAGGTATTAAATCTGGTTTATTTTACGTTGCTTCTTACCTAAATCTACTAGTTTCTTCATTATTTGTAACAGTTCTTTACTTGGGCGGGTGGAATTTCTCTATTCCGTACATACTCATTTCTGAACCTTTTGGAATAAATAAAACAGGTGGAGTCTTTGGAATGACAGTTGGTATCCTTATTACATTAGCTAAAGCTTATTTGTTCCTGTTCATTCCTATCACAACAAGGTGGACTTTACCTAGGATGAGAATGGACCAGCTATTAAACCTTGGGTGGAAATTTCTTTTACCTATTTCTCTAGGTAATCTATTATTAACAACTTCTTCCCAACTCGTTTCGCTATAACAAAATAGGATATTCTAGATTCATAACCTATCTAGAGCAAGAGAAAGAAACATCAAACTATTCATGGATATCCACGATATGTTCCCTTTGGTGACTGGGTTCATGAATTATGGTCAACAGACAATACGAGCTGCAAGGTATATTGGTCAAGGTTTCATGATTACCTTATCTCACGTGAATCGTTTACCTGTGACTATTCAATATCCTTATGAAAAATCGATCACATCGGAGCGTTTTCGTGGTCGAATCCATTTTGAATTTGATAAATGCATTGCTTGTGAAGTATGTGTTCGGGTATGCCCCATAGATCTACCCGTTGTTCATTGGAGATTGGAAACGGATATTAGAAAGAAACGATTGCTTAATTATAGTATTGATTTTGGAATCTGTATATTTTGTGGTAATTGTGTCGAGTATTGTCCAACAAACTGTTTATCAATGACTGAAGAATATGAACTTTCTACTTATGATCGTCACGAATTGAATTATAATCAAATTGCTTTGGGCCGGTTACCAATGTCAGTAATTGGAGATTACACAATTCGAACAATTACGAATTCGACTCCAATCAAAATAATCAGGGGTAAACCTCTTGATTCAAAAACGATTACCAATTACTAAGATTCCGTTTTGATCTAAAGTAAAGGAGTGAGACTTCTTTCATTTTGTTAGGTCAGTAAATAACTATTGATTGGTGAGAATCAAGGCTTGATTTTGATTTAGAATGGATTCATAGATCTGTGATGATTTCAAAATATAAAATTTCGAACTACTCTTTCAGATACAGTAGCGGGATTGATCCAATAACTGTATCTATATAAATATACACCCCTTTAGGATTCAATTAGGAACGTATCATATACAAGAAAAAAAATAAGGTAACCCCTTTTTTCTTGGGTCGGTTAGTAAGTTTATGAAATTTTTCGATTTATTTATCTCTTTTTTTACACATAATGGATTTACCTGGACCAATACATGATATTCTTTTAGTATTTCTGGGATCAGGTCTTATATTAGGAGGTCTGGGGGTGGTCTTACTTACCAACCCAATTTATTCTGCTTTTTCATTGGGACTGGTTCTTGTTTGTATATCCTTATTCCATATTCCATCTAACTCCTATTTTGTAGCTTCTGCACAGCTCCTTATTTACGTAGGAGCTGTAAATGTTTTAATCCTATTTGCTGTGATGTTCATGAATGGTTCAGAATATTACAACGATTTCTATCTTTGGACCGTTGGGGATGGGGTCAC